TAAACCGTAGCATCCGAGGTTGCATTAATGGAGGATACACGACAGAAGGAATTGTTCTATTTCCAAACTTTACCTTCAACAAGCGTAGATTTTTTTTTTCAAAATTTTTATTTCTATCCCGATCCCAAATCATGTGTCTTTTTCCTAAGATTGAGAGCAATAAAAAAGAATCAAATCGCACCATCTCTGTAATAGGTAAATGCCTCTTTTTCTCCTGAAGTTGTCGGAATTATTCGTAATAAGATATTGGCTATAATTGAAAAGGTCTTATCAATAAAATTTCCATTTATCCGCGATCTAGGCATAGGTAGCAATCCATTCTATAATTATTCTCATTACCTCTAGTGGTAAACCAATCCCACAAAGAAAAGAATTGTACAGTACGAAATAACATAAAAACAGATTCATTAATAAAAAAGATATGGGCCCTGTATTTATATTTATTCAAATTGTTCCTTTTTGACAGGAATAAAAAAAAAAAAACAAAGAAATAAATATTGGAGTACGCTTCGATTTCATCCTAATGTAAATGGAGTAGTATACCAACAAAAGAAAGTATTCAATTTCATTGAAGTTACAGATGAGAATAACGAAAAATTTTTTTATTGAATTCTCATCCAAAGAAGAAAAAAAGATCGAATAACCATTCATAACCATTCTATGATGAAAAAACCCGCCCGTTTTATTTTGTATGTATAGGAGGTATACACTATACAATCAACTATATATATTCTGAATACTGGACTGGAAAGGAATTTGAGAATTCTTAAGATATAAGATATGGAATTATAGTCTAAATAGAATCGTGATCTAAAGAGATCCATTAACCTAAGTGCAAAAATAGACCCATCAATCAGCTGATTCGTTATAATTTAGTGATTGCCTTCGGTACCGGTATAAAATAACAGAAAAAGAGGCGAAGGCTGGTTTTGCAAACATGAATAGAATGTTTCTAACAGTTTTCATATTTTATATTTATCCGCCTAACCTCAAAAGAAAGATCTTTCTTTGACTTTGATGAAAATTTATCTATTTTTTATAGTTATAATTAGAATTAATTGGTCGTTCCTATCCAATAATATACTAGTACCGGCTCGCTATTCACTCGGTTTTTGGGTCATAATCATTATGTAGGAGAGATGGCCGAGTGGTTGAAGGCGTAGCATTGGAACTGCTATGTAGGCTTTTGTTTACCGAGGGTTCGAATCCCTCTCTTTCCGTACCTTCATCTAATTCACTGATCTTACTAACCAAAAGAGTAAAATATATAAAATTATATTCCAACACAAAACAGTTAGATCTTTCTTTGATATATATTTTATTACTAATTACTGTGTCACGGAAAATACTGAAAGGAAAGAAAATACTGAAAGGAAAAGAGTAGACAAGGAATGAAAACCTCCCTCCCGTTCTATGATACCTAAATCGGAGAAAAATCCGGATCAAACTCTTATTTATCTTAACCTTAGGTTAATTTACTTCGACGAAAGGGATCAAAATTGTCCGAACCCTTGTGATTTTTTATTTTCTTTTCGTTAGGTTTAGGTCTGGCGCGAATAATATTCTACGACTAGCAATTCATTTATTTTCAAACCGACCCATTTACTATCTATTATTTGATTGACTAATCCTTTATATTGGAATGGTTGAAGAGTCAAATGTTTTGGCATTTCGTCCTGAGAGGATGAATCGAAAGAATTTTGAATCAGAGCTCTAGAGTTTTGTTCATCCCTCGCCGTAATAATATCTCGGGGTTTGCAGCGATAACTTGGTATATCTACTATACGACCATTGACTAAAATATGTCTATGGTTAACCAATTGACGGGCTCCAGGAATAGTCGGAGCCATACCCAATCGAAAAAGGATGTTATCCAAGCGCATTTCAAGTAATTGGAGTAAAACCTGACCTGTTGACCCCTTGGCTTTGCCGGCGATACGAACGTATTTAAGTAATTGTCGTTCTGTAAGACCATAATGAAAACGCAACTTTTGTTTTTCTTCTAGACGAATACGATATTGAGATTTTTTACCGGAACGTGATTGGTTTCTAAGATCACTTCCGGCTCTAGGCCTTTTATTAGTTAGTCCCGGTAAAGCTCCCAGGCGGCGTATTTTTTTGAAACGAGGTCCTCGGTAACGCGACATAAAGACTCCTTATTCTTATTTATATTGAATTCTTATTGACGAAATTTCATTTTACAGAATAAACCTAAACTAAAACTGAACTAAATGATAAATGAAGCGAAGTTTACGGAAGTAGTGTACTTGTACTCTAAAGAATAATTAGATGAATAAATATCCAGACCTTTCTATTCTATATATATTCTATATATATATATATATTCTATATAAAGATTCTATATATATATATATTCTATATAAAGATTCTATATAGATAAAAAATAGATAATAAGGGATTCTTTTCATGGCATAGTTGTAAGTTCCTATAAGATAAAAAATATATTTTTCGATATTATTTGATTTCGGATTTCAAAAGG